TTGTGGCACGCGGGAAGGGCTCGTGCGGCTGCAGCAGGATTTGAAAAAGGAATTGATCGTGATTTTGAACCTGTTCTTTCGATGACCCCTCTTAATTGAGACAAGAGATCCAATGCTTAAAGTAGGAACCATTTTGATTCCATCATACATATTGGATTGGGATCGGGTCATACTTAAAGATTAGTCCCCTTTTTCTTTATTTAATTTTGTTTTTCAACTCATATATAGAATAATATCCTATAAGAATTTACTAACTTTACTATATAATAACATAACTCAAAAAATTGTCGTTCTTTTCTGTCTCGGCTAGGGCGAGCTAGCCGAGCCATTCCCTTTATTGTAGTTTACCGGGGCGCAATAAAAAAAAGTAAAAAAATAAATTTTAAAAGCCAAAGGAGAGAGAGGGATTCGAACCCTCGATAGTTTTTAGGACTATACCGGTTTTCAAGACCGGGGCTATCAACCACTCAGCCATCTCTCCAAAAGACAATTTCTATTTTATTTTGATTTCCCCGAATAGAACATGGTCATACGGGTTGATATCATTATTGTCTATAGATAAATATCGGGCGTAAAATCGATAGGTCGACCTATTTATCTGTAGATATATATATATGTATGATCTAGCCTGCCCATTTAGTGAAGTCAAAAAATTCCCCGCAACTCGAATAAAGTGGTAAAAGGTGGTAATAAGTCATAGTATATAGAATCAATTCATAGTAACAAAAAATCCCCATATGATGCATTTTTACTGATAGAGGGATCAAATGGTATAGTTCATTTGTTGGTAGTTTGGAGGATTATAAGTATGACTATAGCTTTCCAATTGGCTGTTTTTGCATTAATTGCTACTTCATCAATCTTACTGATTAGTGTACCTGTCGTATTTGCGTCTCCTGATGGTTGGTCAAGTAACAAAAATTTTTTATTTTCTGGTACATCATTATGGATTGGATTAGTCTTTCTGGTAGGTATTCTTAATTCTCTCATCTCTTGAACCTATTCGTTCCAGATCCAAAAATGACCCCTCCCCCGAATTCTCAATTTTTCGGGTTGTGAGACAGAGTAAAATTCAATCAATACAAATCCCCAAAATGCAAACAAATCAAAATAAAGAAAACACAAAAAAATGAGAGGGAGGGGTCAAACTTAAACTTCTTGAATGAATTCAATAAAATAAAAAAGATTCCAAATTTAGTTGGAATCGCCTTGATTGAAGACAGTATCTGGCCCAGCTCTGCACAAATGGGGTCAAGACATATATACTATATATGTGGACATATTCTTTCTCAAGAAGGACAAAAGGCGGATATAGTCGAATGGTAAAATTTCTCTTTGCCAAGGAGAAGACGCGGGTTCGATTCCCGCTATCCGCTCAAGGTTCAAGATGCAGTTATTAATATGATTAAGGGATTTGATATAGTTGACCTGGATAGTGTAGTGATTCTATCTTCCTCCTTCGTTTTTTTCTCCCATACACCCCAAAATAAACAAAAGAAAAACAAAAAAGTCTTCATTTTTTAAAAAAAAAAAAAGAGTGCGGAGACAGGATTTGAACCCGTGACCTCAAGGTTATGAGCCTTGCGAGCTACCAAGCTGCTCTACTCCGCGCTGAAGAGAAGAATTGGGAACTAATGTAATAGAGAAACAAGAATGTACCCCCCCACCATCTCTGTACAAATAGTATAACCCATTTATACAGAATGGTCAAGGGGCCCTCTACGATTTTTTCTCATAGAAATGAACGACTATTAGAATACTTACCAACTTGATCTTGTTGCCCCTGGCAACAAGCATGTATGAACCATTTCACGAAGGATGTGTCCGGATAATCCAAAGTCTCGATAGTTAGCTCTCGGTCTTCCGGTCAAAAAACAACGTCGATGAAGACGTGTAGGTGCACTATTACGCGGTGGAGATTGTAACTTTCCATGAATTTCCCATTTCTCATTCAAGGACGTAACTTTGCTTATTTCTTTCTTTAAAGATTGACGAATCAAATGATATTTATGTTCCAATTTTTGCCTCTTCTGCTCCCTCTGAATCAAACTTTGACTTGCCATAAAGATTCAGTTCCTATTAGTATCAATGATACAAGTCGGATCCTAGATGTAAAAATAGAAAAAAGGGGACACCCTTCTACATCGAAAGAAATTCGATTATCGCGGATCCAACACATTCCAAAAAAATTAACCAAATTTTCCGGATGTAGAGGCAATCAAGAAAGCCGCATAAGTGAATATATAACCGACGGAGAAGTGGGCTAATCCAACCAATCTTGCTTGCACAATAGAAAGAGCTACAGGTTTATCTCTCCATCGAATCAAATTGGCCAACGGTGTGCGTTCATGGGCCCATGCTAAAGTTTCGATCAATTCCTGCCAATACCCGCGCCAGGAAATTAAGAACATAAATCCCGTAGCCCAAACAAGATGTCCAAATAAGAACATCCACGCCCAAACCGATAAACTATTCATACCAAAAGGGTTATATCCATTGA